ATAGAGCGCCTACTCTGCATAGATTGGGCATACAGGCATTCCAGCCCATTTTAGTGGAAGGGCGCGCTATTTGTTTACATCCATTAGTTTGTAAGGGATTCAACGCAGACTTTGATGGGGATCAAATGGCTGTTCATGTACCCTTATCTTTAGAGGCTCAAGCGGAGGCTCGTTTACTTATGTTTTCTCATATGAATCTCTTGTCTCCTACTATTGGAGATCCCATTTCCGTACCGACTCAAGATATGCTTATTGGGCTCTATGTATTAACGAGCGGGAATCGTCGAGGTATTTGTGCAAATAGGTATAATACATGTAATCGAAGAAATTATCCAGATGAAAGAATTGACGATAATAGCTATAAGTATACGAAAGAACCCCTTTTTTGTAATTCCTATGATGCAATTGGAGCTTATCGGCAGAAAAGAATCAATTTAGATAGTCCGTTGTGGCTTCGGTGGCGATTAGATCAACGCCTTATTGCTTCAAGGGAAGCTCCCATCGAAGTTCACTATGAATCTTTGGGTACCTCTCATGAGATTTATGAGCATTATCTAATAGTACGAAGTGTAAAAAAAGAAATTCTTTCTATATACATTCGAACCACCGTGGGCCATATTTCTCTTTATCGAGAAATCGAAGAAGCTATACAAGGGTTTTCCCGGGCCTGCTCATATGGTACCTAATCATCTGGTGTCTAAACTAAGTAATTCTACGACTCCTTGGGCCTTTCCGGTTCAAGTATGACCACCATTGCTGACCTTTCTACGCGAATCAAGATCGAGAAAAGGAAGTTTTCCACTCATTGACTAAAATCCATTGGCGAATCCTACTCAGCGGAATACGGAGGTACTTATGGCAGAACGGGTGAGTCTGGTCTTTCACAATAAAATGATAGATGGAACTGCCATTAAACGACTTATTAGCAGGTTAATAGATCACTTCGGAATGGCATATACATCACACATCCTGGATCAAGTAAAGACCCTGGGGTTCCAGCAAGCCACTGCTACATCTATTTCATTAGGCATTGATGATCTTTTAACGATACCTTCTAAGCGATGGCTAGTCCAAGATGCTGAACAACAAAGTTTTATTTTGGAAAAACACTATCATTATGGGAATGTACACGCGATAGAAAAACTACGCCAATCCATTGAGATATGGTATGCTACAAGTGAATATTTGCGACAAGAAATGAATCCTAATTTTAGGATGACTGAGCCTTTTAATCCAGTCCATATAATGTCTTTTTCGGGGGCTAGAGGAAATGCATCTCAAGTACACCAATTGGTGGGTATGAGAGGATTAATGTCTGATCCCCAAGGGCAAATGATTGATTTACCCATTCAAAGCAATTTACGCGAAGGACTTTCTTTAACAGAATATATCATTTCTTGCTATGGAGCCCGCAAGGGGGTTGTTGATACCGCTGTCCGAACATCAGATGCTGGATATCTTACGCGCAGACTTGTTGAAGTAGTTCAACACATTATTGTACGTAGAACAGATTGTGGCACTGTCCGAGGAATTTCTGTGAGTCCTCAAAATCAAAATAGGATGATGTCGGAAAGGGTTTTTAGCCAAACATTAATTGGTCGTGTATTAGCAGACGATATATATATGGGCCCGCGATCCATCGCCATTAGAAATCAAGATATTGGGATTGGACTTGTCAATCGACTCATAACCCTTCGAACACAAGCAATATCTATTCGAACCCCCTTTACTTGTAGGAGTACATCGTGGATCTGTCGATTATGCTATGGTCGGAGTCCGACTCATGGTGACCTGGTTGAATTGGGGGAAGCCGTAGGTATTATTTCGGGTCAATCTATTGGGGAACCAGGGACTCAACTAACATTAAGAACTTTTCATACCGGCGGTGTATTTACAGGGGGCACTGCAGAACATGTACGAGCCCCTTCTAATGGTAAAATCAAATTCAATGAGGATTTGGTTCATCCCACGCGCACACGTCACGGGCATCCGGCTTTTCTATGTTCTATAGATTTGGATATAATTATTGAGGGTGAAGATATTATGCACAATGTTACTATTCCACCAAAAAGTTTTCTTTTAGTTCAAAATGATCAATATGTCGAATCAGAACAAGTGATTGCTGAGATTCGGGCGGGAGCATACACTTTGAATTTTAAAGAGAGGGTTCGAAAACATATTTATTCTGATTCAGAGGGAGAAATGCACTGGAGTACTGATGTATACCATGCACCCGAATTTACATATAGTAATGTTCACCTCTTGCCAAAAACAAGCCATTTATGGATATTGTCGGGGGGTTCACGCAGATCTAGTGTAGTTTCTTTTTCACTCCACAAGGATCAAGATCAAATGAATATTGATTCTCTTTCTCTCGAACGAAGAGAGGTTTTTAGCCGCTCGCTCTCAGTGAATAATGATCAAGCGGGACACAAATTTTTTAGTTCTGATTTTCCTGCTAAAAAAAAAGGTAGAATTCTTGAGATGTCTGATTATTCGGGATTTAATAGAATCATAGGTACTGGTCATTGTAATCTCATCCATCCTGCAATTCTCCACGTGAATTCGGATTTATTGGCAAAAAGGCAAAGAAATGTATTTCTTATTCCATTCCACTCGATTCAAGAACAAGAGAAAGAGCTAATGCCCCATTCAGGTATCTCGATTGAAATACCCGCAAGGGGTATTTTCCGTAGAAATAGTATTCTTGCTTATTTCGACGATCCTCGATACAGAAGAAAGAGTTCCGGAATTACTAAATGGGGGACTCCGGGGGCGCATTCAATCGTTAAAAAGGAGGACTTGATTGAGTATCGAGGACTCAAAAAAATTAAGCCAAAATACCAAATGAAAATAGATCGCCTTTTTTTCATTCCGGAGGAAGTGCATATTTTTCCCGAATCTTCTTACCTAATGGTACGGAATAATAGTATCATTGGAGTAGACACACAAATCACTTTAAATATACGAAGCCGGGGGGGCGGATTGGTCCGAATGGAGAGAAAAAAGGGGGGGGTTGAACTAAAAATATTTTCGGGAGATATCCATTTTCCCGGAGAGATAGATAAAATATCCCGACACAGTGGCATCCTGATACCGCCAGAAAGTGAAAAAAAAAAACTTAAGGAAGCCACTAAGGAATCAAAAAAATTGAAAAAGTGGATCTATGTTCAACGGATCACACCTACCAAGAAAAAGTCTTTTGTTTTGGTTCGACCCGTAGTCACATATGAAATAGCGGATGGTATAAATTTAGCAACACTCTTCCCCCAGGATCCGCTGCGGGAAAAGGATAATATGCAATTTCGAGTTGTCAATTATGTCCTTTATGGGAAGGGCAAAGCCGCTGGGGGAATTTCTGATACAAGTATTCAATTAGTTCGGACGTGTTTAGTGTTGAATTGGGACCAAGACAACAAAAGTTCTTCCGTCGAAGAGGTTTGTGCTTCCTTTGTTGAAGTACGTACAAATGGTCTGATTCGAGATTTCCTAAGAATCAACTTAGTGAAATCCAATATTTCGATTTCGTATCTCAGAAAAAGGGATCATCCGTTGGGTTCAGGATTAATTTCTGATAATGGTTCAGCTCGCACCAATAGCAATCCGTTTTATTCCGTTTTTGGCAAGGCAGGGGTTGAACAATCGCTTAGACAAAATCAAGGAACTATTCGTACGTTGTTGAATAAAAATAAGGAATGCCAATCTTTGATAATTTTGTCATCATCTAATTATTTTCGAATGGGTCCATTGAACGATGTAAAATATCACAATGTGATAAAACAATCAATTCCAATTCAAAAAGATTCGCTAACTCCAATTAAGACTTCGTTGGGACCCTTAGGAACATTCCTTCAAATTGCAAATTTTGATTCATTTTACTATTTAATAACTCATAATCATATCTCGGTAACTAAATATTTGAAACTTGACAATTTAAAACAGCCTTTTCAAGTACTTAAATATTATTTAATGGACGAAAACGGGGAAATTTCTAATCCTGATACAGATAGTAAGATCCTTTTGAATCCATTTAATTTGAATTGGTATTTTCTCCCGCCTAATTATTGTGAGGAAATGTCCCCGATAATTAGTCTTGGGCAGTTTCTTTGTGAAAATGTACGTATAACCAAAAGGGGACCACACCTAAAATCCGGTCAAGTTTTAATTGTTCAAGTTAACTCTGTAGTAATACGATCAGCTAAGCCTTATTTGGCTACTCCTGGAGCAACTGTTCATGGGCATTATGGAGTAATCCTTTACGAAGGGGATACATTAGTTACATTTATATATGAAAAATCGAGATCTGGTGATATAACGCAGGGTCTTCCAAAAGTAGAACAGGTGTTAGAAGTGCGTTCGCTTGATTCAATATCGATGAACCTAGAAAAGAGAGTTGAGGGTTGGAACGCGAGTATAACAAGAATTCTTGGGATTCCCTGGGGATTCTTGATTGGTGCTGAGCTAACTATAGTGCAAAGTCGTATCTCTTTGGTTAATAAGATCCAAAAGGTTTATCGATCACAGGGGGTGCAGATCCATGATAGGCATATAGAAATTATTGTACGTCAAATAACATCAAAAGTTTTGGTTTCCGAAGATGGAATGTCTAATATTTTTTTACCCGGCGAACTGATTGGATTGTTACGAGCAGAACGAATGGGGCGCGCTTTGGAAGAAGTGATCTGTTATCGAGCTATCTTATTGGGAATAACGAGAGCGTCTCTGAATACTCAAAGTTTTATATCCGAAGCGAGTTTTCAAGAAACCACGCGAGTTTTAGCAAAAGCTGCTCTCCGAGGTCGTATCGATTGGTTGAAAGGCCTGAAAGAAAACGTTGTTCTGGGGGGGATAATACCAGTCGGTACCGGATTCAAAGGATTAGTCCACTGTTCAAGGCAGCATAACAACATTCTTTTGGAAAGACAAAAAGGGAATTTATTCGGGGGGGAAATGAGAGATATTTTCTTACACCACAGAGAATTATTTGACTCGTGCATTTCAACGACTTTCCATGATATATCAGAGCACAATTGCTTAGAGGGTTTAATGAGTCCTAGGAGCGGATTCTTTTAACTATTTGTGATCATTTGATTTCTTAATGGTAAGAAAAGAAAGATAATAATGCATAGAACGAAGGATAATAATGAATAGAAAGTAATGAATGGCTTGGGTCGTGTATCAATGGTCACTCTCTGGTAGAAGAGAAGGTTCCCTCGGAACAATTCTTTATTTCAGGGCGCCTCGTCTCTTAAAAAAAAAAAGAGGAAGTGGGGGAGAAATGGCAAGAAGGTATTGGAACATCCATTTGGAAGAGATGATGGAAGCAGGAATTCATTTTGGTCATGGTACTCGGAAATGGAATCCTAGAATGGCACCTTATATATCTGCAAAACATAAAGGTATTCATATTACAAATCTGACTCGAACTGCTCGGTTTTTATCAGAAGCTTGTGATTTAGTTTTTGATGCAGCAAGTAGGGGAAAACAATTCTTAATTGTTGGTACTAAAAATAAAGCAGCTGATTTAGTCGCGCGAGCTGCAATAAGGGCTCGGTGCCATTATGTTAATCAAAAATGGCTCGGCGGTATGTTAACCAATTGGTCCACTACAGAAACGCGACTTCACAAGTTCAGGGATTTGAGAACAGAACAAAAGGGGGGGAGACTTGACAGTCTTCCCAAAAGGGATGCCGCTATTTTGAAGAGACAATTATCGCGTCTGCAAACGTATCTGGGCGGGATTAAATATATGACGAGGGTACCCGATATTGTAATCGTCGTTGATCAGCAAGAAGAATATACGGCTCTTCGAGAATGTATCACTTTGGGAATTCCAACAATTTGTTTAATCGATACAAATTGTGACCCCGATCTCGCAGATATTTCGATTCCAGCAAACGATGACGCTATAGCCTCAATCCGATTAATTCTTAACAAATTAGTATTCGCAATTTGTGAGGGTCGCTCTAGCTATATACGAAATCGTTGATTAATAATAAGATAAATAAATTATTTTGATTTTGGTAACTCCATAGATTTATGGATTGGGTACTATTCCTGAATCGCACAAAAGAAAAGAGACAAACCTGGTGGATATTATGCAATTAGCAGATATTCAAAATATACAATTTAAGTATACAAGTCGAAAAGAAGATGGTTGAATCAAAATAATTCTTTTGAAATTTCGATTTCAGTCAGAGGGCAATATGAATGTTCTATCATGTTCCATGAACACACTAAAGGGGTTATACGATATATCCGGTGTGGAAGTAGGCCAACATTTCTATTGGCAAATAGGTGGGTTCCAAGTCCATGCCCAAGTACTTATTACTTCTTGGGTTGTAATTGCTATCTTATTAGGTTCAGCCTTTATAGCCGTTCGGAATCCACAAACCGTTCCGACTGCCACTCAAAATTTCTTCGAATATGTCCTTGAATTCATTCGAGACGTGAGCAAAACTCAGATTGGAGAAGAATATGGCCCGTGGGTTCCCTTTATTGGAACTCTGTTTCTTTTTATTTTTGTTTCTAATTGGTCAGGTGCTCTTTTACCTTGGAAAATCATAGAGTTACCTCATGGGGAGTTAGCCGCACCCACGAATGATATAAATACTACCGTTGCTTTAGCTTTGCTCACATCAATAGCATACTTCTATGCGGGTCTTTCCAAAAAGGGATTAGGCTATTTCAGTAAATACATTCAACCGACTCCAATTCTTTTACCCATTAACATTTTAGAAGATTTCACAAAACCTCTATCACTTAGTTTTCGACTTTTTGGGAATATATTAGCCGATGAATTAGTAGTTGTTGTTCTTGTTTCTTTAGTACCTTTAGTGGTTCCTATACCCGTCATGTTCCTTGGATTATTTACAAGCGGTATTCAAGCTCTTATTTTTGCAACTTTAGCTGCGGCTTATATAGGCGAATCTATGGAGGGACATCATTGACTCGTTTTCGAAATAGTCTTTTTTTGTAGCTTAGAACAAGGGCAATGTATGCGTAACTCAAGATAATCTACTTAGGAAAATAGATATCCAAACATAAATCTACAAATACAGCATATACGAYCAAGAGTCGTARAAAARAAAAAAAAAAAAAAAAAAGAGATTTCTAAAAAACGGGGTGATTCGACGAGGGGGACATAATTAGGTATATGGAATCAAATGCCAACTCTTGTGTATTTTTTGAAAAGGGGTTCTAGAATACGATTGACTTTAAGATACGAATACTTGGAGTCTAAGATATGAATAGTTGGTTTACGTTCTGTAAGAAAGACATGTATATGGGATATTAGATATTGCTAGTTATGTATGAACTAAAGATATATCTAATACACCCTACTCTTGTGATTATTGTGAATTTCGATAGGGATTCTAATAAAAATTGTTCGATTTCGTCTTTGCTTTGACTGGGAATTGAATCAATAAAAATAAAGAGATGAAAGAAAGAAAACGAACGAAGAATTCAAAAAAGAGTTCCGAAAAAAGAAATGGAAGAACAAAAGTCGTATGGATTTACAAAAATCCTGTGTTGTGCCGGTGGATCGAAACTAAAAAAGAGATATCTAAAAAGTTTTGATGGTTCAATAATAATATTATATTATTATTACGCCAATTGGGAGTTCTTAGTTACTTCGGCTGGGCGAACCCTAGTGACGGAATAATTAAGTCATAATTCATTGGACGATTGTATCATTAACGATTTCTTTAGTTTTTCTTTATTTTAGTGCGAGGGACTTATCATGAATCCACTGATTTCTGCCGCTTCCGTTATTGCTGCTGGGTTGGCTGTTGGGCTTGCTTCTATTGGACCTGGAGTTGGTCAAGGTACTGCTGCGGGCCAGGCAGTAGAAGGGATCGCGAGACAGCCCGAGGCGGAGGGAAAAATACGAGGTACTTTATTGCTTAGTCTGGCTTTTATGGAAGCTTTAACAATTTATGGGCTGGTTGTAGCATTAGCACTTTTATTTGCGAATCCTTTTGTTTAATCCTAGAAAAAGGAAGGGCAATTGACTTATTTTTTTTTTTTTTTTTTTTCTCTTATTTATTATATCTGTGTTTCTGGCTTTTTCGAATTCTATCAAGATTTAACTCCTCCAATTGGAAGGACTGATTTGAGGATGGGGAATTAGGATAGGCATACCAGTTCGCCTTTTTCTTTCCCGTTCTTAGTCTAAAGGAAACCCTCTTTTTAAGTGATGCTGCAACAAACGAGGGGTTTTGCAATTGACAGGAATCCCGGCCCCTAATACTAATAAGTATCCCTCTTATCGGGAATCCCCAATTGCCAATTCAAAGAAAGGATTTCGAAACCCTGTTTCGAAATAGGTAAATTACTAAAAAAACAAAGAACTTAAATAAATATATATTACGTAGACTAAAAAAAAAAAAAGAACGCAGTTCTTTTTTTTTTTTAGTCTATCTAAAAGAGGAGATCATATGAAAAATGTAACCGATTCTTTCGTTTCTTTGGTTAACTGGCCATTCGCCGGGAGTTTCGGGCTTAATACCGATATTTTAGCAACAAATCCAATAAATCTAAGTGTAGTGCTTGGTGTATTGATCTTTTTTGGAAAGGGAGTGTGTGCGAGTTGTTTATTTCAAGAATAGGCTGGACCCAACCAGCTGCACTTTTTTTCGTTATAACTAGGACCAAAGGGAAAAGGGTGCATGATTCCGCGAATTACTTCTGAATCAATTTCAAATCATATTTAAGAACCATAGCATTTCGTGATTTGTTGGTAAATCTATTTTGATTCTCTATCAACCAAACCAATAATGTGGGACCATTAACATGGTTAAAGCTAAAGTTTGAAGTCCAGACACAGCACGGTACTCTTTCTACTACTATGTTTTACTATAGAATTGAAATGTTTTCAAAATGAATAAAATGAATAATTAATAATAATTGTTGGACTTTTTTTTTTCGATATAAAACACTCATGTTGATAAAAGATTTGAGCCTTTTATTGGTATTGGAAATTTTATTGGAAAATATTGGAAAAATAGGTATTTCAACCAACCCCTTTTTATGCTGAATCGATGACCTCCATATAAAGTAAGAAGAATTCTTTGGATTTGAAGAAAAAAAGAAACAACTTTGCTGACAATTATATATTTTGATTTGGTCAGAAGAGTCCTCCGAATATTCTGTTCTTGGATTAGGGATCAGTCGCAAGATTCATTTTGGAATATGAATAGAGAAGAGAGGGAGAGGATAGGCTCATTACATTAAAAAAAGATATGGGAACCCCCCCCCATACATAAGTAGTTGACGTAATTGAGTGGGAGAGCCAAATGAATCGAAAAATTCATGTTTGGTTCGGGAAGGGATCATCGAAGTTTTGAGATGAATGGAAAGATAATCTACTTTCATTAAGTGATTTATTAGATAATCGCAAACTGAGGATTTTGAATAGTATTCGAAATTCAGAAGAACTGCAGGGAGGGGCCATTGAACGGCTGGAAAAAGCCCGGGCCCGGTTACGAAAAATCGAAATAGAAGCGGATCAGTTTCGAGTGAATGGATACTCTGAGATAGAACGAGAAAAATTCAATTTGATTAATTCAACTTATAAGACTTTGGATCAATTAGAAAATTACAAAAATGAAACCCTTCATTTTGAACAACAAAGAGCAATTAATCAAGTCCGACAACGAGTTTTCCAACAAGCTTTACAAGGAGCGCTCGGAACTCTGAATAGTTGTTTGAACAAGGAGTTACATTTACGTACCATTAGTGCCAATATTGGCATGTTTGGGTCGATGAAAGAAATAACTGATTAGTCCTTTTACTTTAGGCACATTATTATTTTTTTTTTTTTGAAGAAAAAAAAGAATTAAGAAATACTCATGGCAACAATTAAAGCCGACGAAATTAGTAATATTATCCGTGAACGTATTGAGCAATATAATAGAGAAGTAAAGATTGTAAATATTGGGACCGTACTTCAAGTAGGCGACGGCATCGCCCGTATTTATGGTCTTGATGAAGTAAT